ATTTGACTACGTACCACTAAAGGATTTAGTCGCAAACTTGACAGATAACCCAGAAACTCTAAATTATCTTTCGATAATTTATTTATATTTACCTTTTGTGATTGAAACCATATGGAAAAATAACATTGCCATAAATTAACAAAATAATATTTCCATTTATTCATCAGAAGCGGCGTATCCTTTGTTGCCAGAATGCATTTTCCGTGATATCTAACATAATGTATGAAAGGATCCTTGAGCAACCCTAGGATCGCCGGAAAATTATTAACAAAGACTTTTACAAAATGTTGTATTTTTCCATAGAAAAAAATTCGCTCAAAAAGGACTTCATAAGATGTCGATCGTAAATGAGAAGACCGATTGCGTAGAAAAAAAAAGATGGATTCGTATTCATATACATGAGAATTATATAAGAATAAGAAAAATCTTGGATTCAAAATGGATTTTTTTTTAATATCAAAACTCTTACAATTACAATACTCGTATAGACAGAACCGAAAAAAATGCAAAGAAGAGGCATCCTTTACCCGGTAACGTAGGGTTTGAACCAAGATTTCTAGATGGATAGGGTAAGGTATTAGTAAATCTAACACATAATTAAAATGTGATAATTTGTCTTCTAAAAAAGGAAATAGGGAATGAATTGATTGTAAATTATAAGAATTTTTTATTTTTTTTCCTTCGAAAGAGGATCCTAATCTTAGGGAAAATGGAATTTCTACAATCACTGCAAATAAAACAGATATCATTTGAGAATAGAAAAGATTGGTATGCCCCAAAAAGGGACTCTTGTTCAAATCCTTAGTGGAAATAATCAAAGGATTCTGTTCATACATTCTCAAAATTAAGCGTTTCACAATTAGTGAACTATATTTTTTGTCATAATCTGCATTTTCCAAGAAAACGGATCGATTTCTATTTAATCTATTTAAACCACGATCATAAGCAAGTACATAAATATACTCCCGAAAAAAAAGTGGATATAGAAAACTCTGTTGCCGAGCCCCGTCGAACTCTAAATATCCTCGAAATTTATCCATTTGGATTGAAGTTCGGTTTGAACTGAAAGTAACGTCTTTTTTTTTTTTTGAGTTATTAAATGACACATAGTGCGATACAGTCAAAATGAGGTATTAGACTACAAAAGCAATAGATACCTCATAAACAGGTAGACTGCTAACCGGATTCTCTATCTTTAATAGGGTTCTGTTCATTATATTTTATATTATAGAATAACAAAACAAGATGATTAGAAATCCTTTATTTTTTCAACCTAATCGCTCTTTTGATTTTGGAAATATATTTTTATCAATATACTGCTTCTTTATACACATCCATCTACAACCTAACCCAAATGGGCTAGGGAAAAAATAATTAGGACTCATGAAAAAATTTAAATTTATAATAACACGCAAGAAAAAAATTCCTTCCCATACCCGTATTAGGCACTAATCTATTTTTAACATTTAATTAGATCGGGTAATTTTTCAAATTACGAATGGAAGCTCGTTTCTTTTTTTTTTTTCATCCATTTATATTTATTCACTTGACCCAAATGGGAATTCTTTTTTTTTTTTTTTACACCAAAATAAAGTTTTATCAATCAGTAAAGAAAAAAATTTTTATCTGAATTCTCCCTTGATACGACATGCTATTTTTTCCATTCATTCCTTTCAGGATCAGTCGTGGTCTTACAAACTCTACCGCAGATCTGGACGAATCCTTTTCTTCATAAAAATGTGTAAAAGATGCTAGTCGCACTTAAAAGCCGAGTACTCTACCGTTGAGTTAGCAACCCCCCCAAAAAAACAAAAAGTACTACAAATATATAGATACAACCAGAATAAAAAAAGGCCCAATCCAGTCATGTGTGCGTTAGGGATAAATAGATATTTTTATCTATGAGATAATTATATTTGGTCGATACACTGTTGTCAATATGTTTGTTAATTTTTAACATAGCGAAAAGAAGAGAAAAAAATAAAAAAAGCTTCACGCCTTAGTTTGTTAGTTGATACAATGAATGCAAACTCAGTAAGTTAGGGTAATATCAAACATTTTTAGACTTTTTTATGAAGAAATTTTTCATATAGTATATATATATTCGTTTTATTCAGAATTAATATATTTTTTATATACAATATTTTTTTTTTATTTATAAAAAAATTATAATTTCTATAGATCCAAAATTCTTTTCATAAATTTGTTTTTTATTATAAAACATGCTAGTTGTTAGCAGGTTTTTATTAGTATTCATACTAAGGTACGAATACTAATAAAAAAAATTGATGGAAGCGAAAGAGGAGGAAAGAAAAGAGTAGATAAAATTTGATACCAAACTATATACGAGTCTTTTACATCCTCTTTTTTATGTGTCATTAATTCAATTTTGTTTTATTAAGACTTAATTACGTAAAAATTCCCACCTTTTTTGAAATATCATGAACTGTTCTTGTTGGTTGAGCGCCTTTTTTAAGGAAATCGAGAATAGCAGGAAGATTTAAATAAGTTTTATTTGTTATCGGATCATAAAAACCCACTTTACGAAGATCTCTTCCTTCTCTTCGGGATCGAATATCAATTGCAACGATTCGATAAACGGCCCATTGGGATAGATGTATATGAATAATACCCCCTAGAAACGTATAAGAGGCTTTGTTTGGCCTCGTACGGCTCGAGAAAACAAAATTCAATGAGTAGAAGTTAACTCTCTGTATAAAATAACAGATTAATAAAAAGATTAAAGAAATTAGCCTTTATTGAAACCCTAAAAAGTTTTTTCCATAAAAGCATTCATAACATTCGTACTCTCGTAACTCAAGTTAAATAACTCTAAAATATCTCAACATAGAATCCTTAAGTACTCTTTTTTTTGAGTAGTCTCTAACCCCTTTTTTTTTTGTCTCATTTTTTAGAATCAATTTGGATTCTTCATTCTGATCTAGTTGTTCAAACAATTGAAAACCATATTTACTTGTTTCAGGATTCTTTATCTTTACTTTTAATCTTTGGGTTTAGCCATGACTTCGGTGATCTTGAATCGTTTTATTAAAAAAGGGCAGCAACAAGCCCCTTATTTTTTTTTATATCAAAGAATCATACAAACGCTTGATTCACGCCTGATATACTTTTGATTCAAAGAATTTTAAGAAAATTGACTTTTCCATTGTAAAATTGCTTCAAAGGGCTTAAAAAAAAGACTTACGAAGTTGTTCCAACTTATTGATTCGCACTAACCCTAGATCCTTACTCCTTGCGAAAGGAATAAAACCTTTCTATTCTCCTCGAGCTCCATCTTGCACTCTTTTTTATATTCAAAAAAAGTATAGGACTCTAGTAAAATAGAACAAAAAATGTCGAGCCAAGAGCACCTATATTCCTATATAAAAAGTGGCGGATCAAAAAATCCACAGCAGATCATGTCCTTCAATTCAAGTCGCACGTTACTTTCTACCACATCGTTTTAAACGATGTTTTACCATAACCATAACATTGCTCTAGTTTGTGTAATTGATTCAATGATGGAATCATGAATAGTCATAGTTCAGTAAGTATATCGTAATCTATACTTTTTCTTTCTCTATGAATGGAATAGTGAATTTACGCGGAAAAGGTTCAGTAAGAATTCAAATTAATCCCATATTAGATTCTATATATGTCCAATAGAAATATATATTTCTATTTATTCAAACTCTTAGAATCTACGGTTCTACCTTACTTACCCGCATCACACATAAATAAAAAAGCAACTATATTTTTTTAGTTGGTTGAAATGATGAAAAAGAAGTGGATTGTTCTTTTAATTTAAATTTTTTATTTTTTTTCTTAAAATATATTGGATTTTTAAACAGAAAGAGAAGCTGGTGTACAAAGGCAAGAAAAGATTTATTCCGTAATGACTGTACTCTGGGACGGAAGGATTCGAACCTCCGAATAGCGGGACCAAAACCCGTTGCCTTACCGCTTGGCTACGCCCCATTTCTATTTTTATTCAAGACTACTAAAAGAGTAATATTGCTATTGGTTGTTCGTCAATTCAATTTTAGCCAAAATTAAATATAGATTACATTGGTGCTATAGTTTTGACACGTGTAGATAGCAAATAAAACTTACTTTATTGATCATTACATATAATTCAATTAAGATATTGTATGAAAATACTATTTCTTTCATTCTCATAAGAGAATGAAAGGATTTTTGATTGAGTAAGTTAAACAAAGTCTTTTTAGACTATCTGTCTTTATTTTTTTCTTATATAAAAAATATATTAATAACTCAATCAAAATAAAATTATCCACAAGAACACCCATTTTTGTTATGCTTAATATATTTAATTTGATCTGTATTTGTTTTAATTCCGCCCTTTTTTCAAGCACTCTTTTAGTCGCCAAATTGCCGGAGGCCTACGCCTTTTTGAATCCAATCGTGGATGTTATGCCCGTAATACCTCTTTTCTTTCTTCTCTTAGCCTTTGTTTGGCAAGCAGCTGTAAGTTTTCGATGAAATTCTTAATACTGTCTTAGAAAAACTCACGCTTTTTATTCTTACAACAACTAAAAAAATCGTGGCGTATGAATGAAATCTTAGTTCAAACATTGCATTTTTTGGGGAACCATACTAAAATCCGGATCATTCTATTTACTCAAGTTCATCCTCTTTTCCCTAAATGGAAGAACCTAATTAGATTCGAGCTAAAAAAAATATCGAGATGTTGGTATGCGAATCTGTTTGAATATGAAAGACGCAACTATTTTATATAAAAAAAGTGGTTTTTTGGTATCAAAATGAGAGATTTGGTATAAAAATAGAGAATCGATTCTCTTTTTTTTTTTAGTAAGATCTTGGAGATTGTGTAATGCTTACTCTCAAACTTTTTGTATACACTGTAGTTATATTCTTTGTTTCTCTCTTCATATTTGGATTCCTATCTAATGATCCAGGACGCAATCCGGGACGTGAAGAATAAAAAAGAAAGGTTTTTTATTCTTTTATTTAATTAG